AGAAGAAGTCGTTTTTTTAAGTGTATACGCACTTTCTATGAGAAACGATATAGACATAGTATAGTGGTTGTTTAACGAGATACTATGCATAATAAAATCTTACCTCAGGCGAGTCACATATTGTGCATTTACCGCTTGTTTTCTAATTTTAGAAATTCGATTTTATTTATGCTTTACTTTATCGACTCGTTTCATATCATGGTTCAGGCCTTAAAATCGGCGAGGTTTATTCTTCCTTTTTGAAATCCGAAGAACTAATTGATTGAACCATTGACAGGAATTCCACGGGCACTTACTAAAAAAAAAAGATTACTACGTGATTTTATTAGCCCATATCTCTTTTCCTTCATTGATTTGATTCTTTCGATAGATACCGAGATTCGGATTGGAAATCATAAAAAATCTAGTAATTCCAACCATAAGACATAAGAGTAAGGCGATTATTTAAGATTGATCGGAACAAAACAAATACAAATAGATGTAGCAAATAACTAGAATTGGGTGCTAGGTCAATTCCATATGGGGAATTGATATCCACATATATGAAGATAATATTGTAGATTGATCTATATTAAGATCAGCCTCTATCTTTATACTAGAGTATAACTTTCCACATTGTACAACTTTAATACACTACAATAACACTAAAAGCTAGATAGTATGGTAGAAAGATTCATATATTTCTTTCTTACCATACTATCGGATCTCATAGAATACTGCCAATTAGAGTCCGTTCATTTAAGACGCGAAATTGGAATCCTTTTCATTTGATTTCGTCAATTTTTGATAAGAACTCAGAAGTTAAGTTTCATTCAAATTAATTAATAACTAATTAATCATTTTGACTGACTGTTTTTACGTAAATAATAAGTAGAAAAGCGGTAGGAACTAGAATGAATAGTGCAGTAGCAATAAATGCAAGAATATTTACTTCCATAATCTCATCGTTTTTTTTACTTTGCAATAACTCGGGATTTAATCCCATAGAGATGATAGATAAATCTTTTGCCTGTAAATTCAATGAATGAATTACCTCTCGATGATCTTGAATCGGATCAATATCATGAATAACAATATCGGAGCTATCAAATCAATTCGTTATCGAGAATTGAATAGTATAACATAGGAAGTTCTTTTATCCATACTGAATCCAAACTTGGATTTCTGACCCCATCCAAAATTCCTTTATTTATCATTCGTTTACCTTCTTTTTTTCTATAACCTACCTTACGTCTTCCTTCCTTGTACAATCATCTGATGAAGTATCATCAGATTGCCCTTCCACTTCCATTAGTTACAAAGAATAAAAGCAAAATAAATGGAAAAAGAAAGGAATTCCGTTTGTGTATGTGCACCCCCAAAACCTATGGTATTCTATTCCATTACACGGACCGGGAACAATCGAAAAACCAGACCCCGTATTTCTTGGAATACTGAAATAGAAAATGCTACCAATAATTGTACTAATCCACCCGCATATGTCTTTCTTTCTCCTACCAACCAAAAGGAAAGAAAAACGAAATAAAGATCCCCCTTTCTTTGGGAATGAAATTCTGCCCCCGGCCCCCCCTTTCATAAAAAGGGCGAGATGAATTGATGCATTTATTGGATCCGTCGGGACTGACGGGGCTCGAACCCGCAGCTTCCGCCTTGACAGGGCGGTGCTCTGACCAATTGAACTACAATCCCAGGGAAATAAGGGATCTAGCAGAAAATTTGATTCTTTTTTATCTCCGTATCAGATATTTCTGAAGGACAAGGGGGTTATAGCACCTCATGGTGGATTGGCGAATTATTGGGCCGAGCTGGATTTGAACCAGCGTAGACATATTGCCAACGAATTTACAGTCCGTCCCCATTAACCGCTCGGGCATCGACCCAGGAAGAAGAAATTTTAGGCTTATTTATTGGTAATCCATGATCAACTTCCTTTCGTAGTACCCTACCCCCAGGGGAAGTCGAATCCCCGCTGCCTCCTTGAAAGAGAGAAGTCCTGAACCACTAGACGATGGGGGCTTACTTACCCAACCGCGATCATACTATGATCATAGTATGAACAGTTTTTTGAAATTGTCAATATAATGGAATGGTATGATTAAATCCAAGGGATCTTTTCGTTTCTTATAATTGCATAGAATTTTTTGATTCGTCATTTATATTCATGAATCATTCATTACAACCGCCATTATCATTCTATATAGAATAGAAATATATAGAAATCTATATTATTTTCTAAAAAAATAATAAATACAAAAAATAGAAATCATACACAGGATAGGATTTTTTAAGGGAATGGTTGGTCCGCCAGAAAAGAAAAAGCTTTTTTTAAGATATTCTTATCTCACACTAAGACAGGAAATTAACAAACGATAAATCTAGTAAGCGGGATCAAGAAGTTATTGAAAATGGTTTAATTTAGTTCGGGGAACAAGTAGAATCTCTTCATCACACGATTCGATGAAATATCTTGAAATTTATGTCGAATTGGTAGGTGCACATG